GATTGCTTGCTATTCCTAGTTAGAAAGATTTATTACTGACGAGCCACAGCAATTGCACCTATCAAAGCAACTAAAAGAATTATTGAAATGAATTCAAATGGAAGAAAAAAATCTGTTGCTAAATGAATTCCAATTTGTTGACTATTACTTATCAAATCTTGTTCTATAATTTGGTTTGATCTTGTAGTCCAAATAATCCCGTACCATGATGTATCTAATATAGTAGTAATTAGCGAAACAAGAATACTTGTACAAACCAACGAAGTAAGGCCATTCCCAATGGTCCACAGATTAAAATCTTTATAATATTCTGAACCATTCATGAACATCACAGCAAATAGGATTAAAACATTTATGGCTCCCACATAAATAAGGAGCTGGGCAGCAGCTACAAAATGAGAATTTGAGAGAATATAGAATAAGGATATACAAACAAGAACCAATCCCAACGAAAAGGCAGAATAAATTGGATTGGTAAGTAATACCACTCCCAGGCCCCCTAATATAAGACCCGATCCCAGAAAAACTAAAAGAAAATCGTGTATTGGTCCAGGCAAATCCATTATATGTAAAATAAGAGATAAATAAATCGAAATGCTTTTCATGATCTTATTGACACGACCAGGAATTTTTTTTTTTATGATACGTTCCTAATTGAATAAAATCCTAATCTATTAGGTGTGAATTGATCTAAGTACAAGTTTCGTTTTTGATTCTGTTTTTTTTTTGTTCGGTTCGAAAGGGTATTTTGTTTTTTGAAACTATATATTTCGAAATAATTACGAATATATTAATAGATTTTCAATAAAAATGAATTCGAAATTCTTATCAACCGGTTAATTTGTAATTGAATTTTTATTTATTGACCAAACAAAGAGAAAGGCCTCATTCTTTTAATTCAAACCAAACATTCTTTTAACTTAAACCAAAATGGAACCTTAAAAGAATTGGAAATTTCTTTTTAATAGTTAATAGACTAGTAGGCTTACTTACTCAGTTTTTCTTTGAGGCGAATTCAAAATTGTTTGAATTGTATAATCGTCAATTACTGACATTGGTAAACGGCCCAAAGCAATTTGATTATAATTCAATTCGTGACGGTCGTAAGTAGAAAGTTCATATTCTTCAGTCATTGATAAACAATTTGTTGGACAATACTCAACGCAGTTACCACAAAATATACAAATTCCGAAATCAATACTGTAATTAAGCAATCGTTTTTTTCGAATATCCGTTTCAAATTTCCAATCAACAACAGGCAGATCTATAGGGCATACACGAACACATACTTCACAAGCAATGCATTTATCAAATTCAAAATGGATTCGCCCGCGGAAACGCTCTGATGTGATTAATTTTTCATAAGGGTATTGAATAGTTACGGGTAAACGATTTGCGTGGGATAAGGTAATCATGAAACCTTGACCAATGTACCTTGCTGCTCGGACTGTTTGGTGGCCATAATTCATGAACCCAGTTACCATAGGGAACATATCGTGAATATCTATGAATAATTTTATGTTTGTTTCTTTCTCTTGTTTGAACCAAGTCATGAATCTCGTATTCTTTTTTTCTTTACAGTGAAAGAAGTTGGAAAGAAGTTGTTAATAATAGATTACCGAGAGAAATGGGTAAAAGAAATTTCCATCCAAGATTTAATAATTGGTCCATTCTTAACCTAGGTAAAGTCCATCTTGTTGCGATAGAAAGAAACAAAAACAAATAAGTTTTAGCTAATGTAATAAAGATACCAATTGTCGTTCCAAAGATTCCATTCATTTTATTTATTTCAAATAGCTCAGGGACGAATACGTACGGAATGGAAATATTCCAACCCCCCAAGTAAAGAACTGTTACAAATAACGAAGAAAGTAATAAATTTAGATAGGAAGCAACGTAAAATAAACCAAATTTGATACCCGAATATTCGGTTTGATACCCTGCTACTAATTCTTCCTCGGCTTCTGGTAAATCAAAAGGTAATCTCTCACATTCTGCTAGAGAAGAAATTAGAAAAACGATAAACCCTATTGGCTGACGCCACAAATTCCATCCCCAAAACCCATATTTTGATTGCGCCTCAACTATATCAACTGTACTTGAACTGTTAGATAATTATAGTCGATGATAACATCACTGTTTCCATCGCTAGTCCAAAACCGTACATGAGGTTTTCACCTCATACGGCTCCTCGTGGGTCACAAATAAATTTAAGGACCGAATCAAATCAGTATTATTTCTCTTCGTATGGTTGTAGAATAGATAGAGAAAAACTGATTGGAAGGTCCAAAATTATACCAATGGAATTCTGTCTGCTATATTATGAAGAATAAAAAAAGTGCTTCTGAATTGATCTCGCCCGTTAATAATTTCAATTTTTATTTGTTGAGTAATAACTTAAGCCTTCAATAAAATACTTCTTGTAGAAATAGCAATAGATATTTCAACCCATTGTTTTCGATTACGAAAAAAATGAAATAAACATTACATTAGCTCATAAATCCTGACACGGATTATATCTCTCTATATATATGAAAGAAAGAAAAAAAAAGATTTCTTTTTTATTCTTTCTTTTTCGTTCCTATTCTTCTTTCTGATTTGAGAAAACTACGAATGGGGGCTTAAACTAAAAAATAGTAAAGGATTATTTCGTTCCTGATAGTCATTACTTTAATCGGTGGATAGGAGCATACTCTGGACCGGAATCGTGGGAAGTACTGCCTACTCATTTCTACTAATTTAAAGCCCCAATTAGTATTCTTTTTATGTTATCCAGAAATATCGTTTTATATAATTTACATAATCTCCATTACTAATCCTTTGTGTATTTTGGTGTTCCTAACCATCCACTCATTTTTTTTGTTCAATCCCCCGTTTGGTTTGGCAATACATGTCTGGGAATCCATACAAAAGATAGCCAAACCTCTATACGGTTGATCTTTTGAGCCCGCTTCAAGCTAGATTGACTAATCAACCCGTCTTGGGGTTCCGCTTACGTTTTCTTCCACTTAACTCTTGTACATAGGAAATGAGATTCCATTTTTTTGTTTAATTTACTGCGAATTTATAAGCTGCTTTCTTTCACTCATATATAACTATCTAATTTAGTTTATCAACCTGAAGGATAATAAAAAACGAAGATATCTATTCAATCCATTCAGCTTATTTTCTAGAACGAAAGGAATAGGGAAAAGAAAAGTTTATATTTCAACGAATCGCACGTAGAGATATTGATAAAACACATAGAGTTAATGGTATTTCATAACTAATCGATTGAGCAGCAGCTCGCAGACCACCTAAAAAGGAATATTTATTATTTGATCCGTATCCTGACATAAGAAGTCCAACAGGAGCAATACTTGAAATGGCAATCCATAAAAAAATACCGATATTGAGATCGGCTAAAATAAGGCGAGAGCTAAAAGGAATTACTGAAAAACTTAGTAAAATGGGTATGACTGCTATAGACGGTCCAATACTGAATAAACGAGTATTTCCTCTAGATGGAAGAATATTCTCTTTGAAAAGCAGTTTTGTTCCATCTGCTAGAGCTTGAAGAATTCCCAAAGGACCGGCGTATTCAGGCCCAATACGTTGTTGTATTCCTGCAGATATTTCTCTTTCTAACCATACAATTACTAGTACACCTATTGTGATTCCCAATACAAGAGTCAAAATAGGGACAAACATCCATATGATCCCATAGACCTCTTTTAAAGATTCCAATCTGTAAAAGGAATTGATATCTTGTACTTCTGTTGTATAAATTATCATTTCAACGATCAACTTCTCCCATAATGATATCTATGCTACCTAGTATCGTCATAATATCAGCCAATTTCATTCTTTTAACTAATTGAGGAAGAATTTGCAAATTGATAAAACCCGGCGGGCGAATTTTCCATCTCCAAGGAAAACCACTTTGATCCCCTATCAGAAAAATTCCTAATTCTCCCTTTGGGGCTTCCATTCTCGCATAAAGTTCTTGTCTCGGTAATTCAAATGTAGGAGAAGGTTTTTTACTAATGAATCGATATTCAAAATCATTCCATTCTGGATCCCTTTCTCGATCAAAGCATCGGAGTTCTAAATTCTCATAGGGACCTCCCGGAATTCCTTCCAGGGCCTGTTGAATTATTTTTATGGATTCCGTCATTTCACTGATTCGGACTAAATAACGAGCTAATGAATCTCCTTCTTTTTGCCACTGGATTTCCCAATCAAATTCGTCGTAACACTCATAATGATCAACTTTACGAAGATCCCATTTGATTCCAGATGCTCGTAGCATTGGGCCGGATAAACCCCAATTTATTGCTTCTTCTCCACCAATAACGCCTACCCCTTCAACTCGTTCTAAAAAAATAGGATTTCGCGTAATAAGTTTTTGATATTCAACAATTCCTGTTAAAAAATAATCGCAGAAATCCAAACATTTATCTATCCAGCCATAAGGTAGATCGGCCGATACTCCTCCGATCCGAAAATAATTATGCATCATTCTCATACCGGTGGCAGCTTCGAATAGATCGTAGACTAATTCTCTTTCTCTGAAAATATAGAAAAAGGGGGTCTGTGCACCAATATCGGCCATAAAAGGTCCAAGCCATAATAGATGAGAAGCTATACGACTCAACTCCAACATAATTACTCTGATATAGCTGGCTCTTTTAGGGACTTGAATATTGCCCAATTTTTCTGGTCCATTTACGGTTATTGCTTCCGTGAACATAGTAGCTAAATAATCCCAACGTGTTACATAAGGCAAATATTGTATAATTGTTCGGTTTTCCGCAATTTTTTCCATTCCTCTGTGTAAATAACCTAATATTGGTTCACAGTCAACAACATCTTCACCATCTAGAGTAACGATGAGACGAAGAACACCGTGCATTGATGGGTGGTGAGGTCCCATATTGACTATCATAAGGTCTTTTTCTGTAGCTGATAGATTCATAAGTTTTTCCTCGATTCATTCTTACCTGAATTGTTGAAAACGAAAAGAAGTACATCAAAATGAAAAATCTAATAAATCGACAAATTCAAATTTTTCAAATTAACGATTTTTTGATTCCCGAATATCCAACTCGCTAATTAATTCTTTATAACGTATTTTATTTTTCTTTGATAAATAAGACAGCATCCGTTGACGTTTTCCTAGAATTTTACGTAGACCTCTCTGAGATAAATAGTCTTTTTTGTGCAATTCCAAATGTGAAGTAAGTCTTCGTATCTTATTGGTGAAACTGACTATTTGAAATTCAACGGACCCCTTGTTTTCTTCTTTTTTTTCTTGAAAAATAACTGAGATGAATGAATTTTTTACCATAAAACAAAAATGTCTCTCCCCCCCCCCCTTTTTTTGAATGTGAATTTTACTGATCAGTAATAATAATACCAGTCATTTTGATATGCACAATGATTTGAAGTTCGTTATGAACTTTATAATTTTTTCAAATCAAATTAATCAATCCGGTTTTCAATTTGATTCGTATAGGGATACAAAAGAGTAATATATTTCTATTTCTACAAAAGAGAAAATTTTAGAGTTCAAATAAGAGGATTTTGTTGATTCATTTGTCGATCTAATTGATTCATTTGTCGATCTAATTGATATGTATGTCATTAAATTAGTATCATGTATCAGAATGGAATGTAAGACAATCCTTGTGCCCATCTATTTGTTTTCATAGACCTAACATGGTACATACATAATATATGGGAAAATGTACCATTAACGAATTTTCAAACGCGGATACATATGTACCCTTACCATACTGAAACGACTGCCATTATTAGTATTAAACCAATAGCGATTCATACAAGCTAAATCTTCTAATCGATAATTGGGCCAAAGAAAGAGCTTTAATTTAATTAGTTTCTTTTTATCACTATCAAGATGTTTGTTTTTATTCAAAACTTGACCACAGTTTTTTACATTATTTAAAAATACTGGATTTCTATGCATACCATTTTTTTCCCTTGAATTGAAAGAAATTCGAATTCGCAATTCTCTCCGGTGGTTAGGGGATAAAATATTTTCAGGAACAAACAAATCATAATGATTTTTGTCTTTATTTTCAGTCATTTTTTGATGTCTTGCAATGGATTCATCAAAATTCTTTTTATCAATATAGTTTTTTTCTTGGTATCTTTGATTAATTTGGTGTTTATTTTTATGAACCAATGAAATACTTATAGTTTGATATAGAATAAATTGTCCATCATTTTTTACAGACAGGCGAATTGGTTCGATAATCAATATTCCTTTTTTCATTAATTCTCTAAGAGTTAAATCCTTCTCAATCATCAAAATATCCAGATTCATTTCTCCCCTTTGAATAGAGGATATAACAATTTCGTTTGGATTTATCAGTCTAAGCAAGAGACAATATACTTTGATATTATTGATTATTCTTTGATTTAAAGAATCATCCCATCTCAATTGAAAACGCAAATACCTTTTTAGGAAGAAATCAAGCTCTGCTTCCGCGTTGCTCTTCTTTTTCTTTCTACGTTTTTTTCTGTCTGATTTACCATAATCTTCTTCAACATCTTTTTCTTGGTTTGAGAGAACGGATCTAAAATTTCCTTGTTTTTGTGCATCTGATACAAGATCCCCTTCACCTATGGGTTCTTTTTCTTCTTGATTTCGATTCTCTAATCCAAGAATTTTTTTTTCATTCGGTGCTATAGCTATAAGGGGGTCCCTTTTTTTATTTTCAATAATATTTTTATTAATGCTTCCATTTCCATTAAAATTTAAAAGAAGTAGTTTTATTGGTATGATCCATGGTTTAAGCTTATATGCATTATATAGTAGCACAAATTCTGGGAAGAACCAAAGTTCCAGATTCGACATAGGACGACTTAGTATTTCTTCATTCATTCCCATCCAATCAAAAGGGCTTCTTTTTTGATTGGATGGGTTGCTTTCTTGATCTTGATAAATCGTGAAATAAAAAGGGTCCCTCTTATTAATTTTATCAATTATTTGATAATTATTAACCACAGTCTTAATAGTTTTGTTACTCTCGGTACTGGTATCGACCCAGGACTCAATATCGGACTTATTTCTAAGACAAAAATGAAGAATTCTCCAATTAATAAATTTTCTATGCCAAAATTTTCCCGTAGCATCTAGAATATCGTCTTCTCCTAGATAATTATGGATAGGGATAGCTCCCAGTGTATCAAAAAATTTGCGTTTATCCATGTTGTAATTATAAGAAATCTCTTCCCTCTTATTTACTTGTAATGGTGATCCATAAGTATATGAGTCCCTCTTATCTTGATAATTAATAGATTTATATGATAAAAAATCATATCCATAGTGTTTTTTAAAATTATATTTTTTATATTTTTGTTCTTGATTCAGTTTATATTCTTGATTAAGTAATGAATTCGCTTGAAAATCATTTTTTTTTTCGTAATGAAGTAATATTTCTTTTTCATCTGAATCCCATTTTGTTAAATCTTTATTTTGAGCCATATAGTGTTGATTGACTCTATTTCGCCATTGTCCTGGTACTAATCTAAGCCATCTACTCTTAAATAAATCATATTCATAATGACTCCTTAACCAGTTTTTCCATTCCTTCATTCCAGAATGCCAAAAGATTTTCTGTCTTAACCCATAATGATGTCTTAATCTGGAATGAGATATTCCTTGTTCTTCAAAATAATCTTTTATTTCATTTTTAAGAAAAAGAGATGTTCCGTTATATTGAAGGATAGGTTTGAATTTATAAAAACTAATAACTTGGGTTTGTGATAATTTGTAAAATACATATGCTTGTGAGAGGGAGGATAAGTCACAAAAAGCTTTTGCATTTTTATTTCTAATATTAGAAAGTGAGTTTTTTATAGTTGAAATAAAATGAATTGTATTTTTATTTGTTTTATTAATTCTTTCTTGATTTGATTCGTTATTGTAAATGAATTTATCAATCATTTTTTTTGTTGATTCAAGAAAAAGTTGTGTATTGGTTCTTGGAATATTAATGATATATAGAAAAATATCTATGTATATCTTTTCAATGAAAAATTTTATAAAAAAATAGAATTTACGGATTAATCGAATATTTCTTCTTTTTAATATTTTCAAAATTTTTTTTGATGATTCTAATATTTTATCCTGATAACTTATTTTGGTCGAACTACTATTTGTTTCTTGATTTAGAAATTCGTTTTTCTTGTCTTTTATAATTTTTTCTATTTGATTTTTGATTGTGTTTGTTCTCTTAGTCAGATCTTTTATTTTTTTTTCTGTTAATGAATAATTTGTCCACTCCATAGATTGAATTTGAAGGGATGATTTGTGAATCATCTTATTACTGATTATCGAATCCTTTTTAGTTTCGCCCAATTCATATATTTCTCTCAACCCCAAAAATGGGATTGGATTTATTTTTGAAAGTTCTTTTATTATTCCCTTTAAAAATAGAATGCTTTGAGTGATCCATTTTTTTGTTTCTTTTGAGACTTTTGGAAACAATTTAGTTCTTTCTTTTAAAATTGTTAAAGCTATAAAACATTTAGTTTTCAATTTTTTAATTTTTTTTTTTAGTTCTTTAAAAATAGGATCAAAAAACGAACGCCGTTTTCGAGGAGAACCGAAAGGTAGTTCAGTTTCCATTCCCCAAACCGTTAAAAAGCAAAAATCATTCTTTTGACCTTTCTTTTTTTTCATTGGATCTTTATGAGAGGGTTGTAGTTTTAATCTGTGCCAAGGTTTCAGGCAAAAAGGAAATAGGATCTTGATTTGAATACCGTCTGTTAACCAGTTTTTTGGAAATTCTGTTTCGGATAATTGAACACCATTATAAGTGCATTTAACATGCATTTCTCGATTCCAATCCTTTAAATCCTCGGACCACTCAGGAAATTGAAATAATAACATACGGGCAATGTTTTTAGCTATTATCAATGAAGGTAATATAATATATTTTCTAAGAATCGATTGGGTTATTAACACGGAGCCCCTTATTACTTGAGCAAGTAAAATGCTATCCCAAGCTTCTGCTATGTCTATCCGCATTTTCTCTTCTCTTTTGTATTTTTCTCTTTTGTCCTCGTCTTTTTTCTCAATCTTTTTTTCTGTATAATCATAAATTTTGGATTCGTTGTTTTTCCATATCCAATTTCGAGACATTAGTTTCATCGGCCCAGAAATATCAAAAGAAAAAAAGAGGGGTTTGTCTACTCTGTCCAAAAAAAGTGGGGAATGCACATTTGCTTGAAACAGTTCCCAAGTAATTGTTTTACGTCTTTGGGCACGCATGGAACCTTTTATTATGTCTCGACGAAAATCCGATTGTTGCGAATAGCGTATCAAAGCCACTTCGTCTGTTTGATCAGGATCATTAGCATCCTTGGTATTAGTATAAGTAGTATTAGTATAAGTATCGGCGTTTGACTGGTTATTAGTAAAAATAACTACGCGCTTGGATTTTCTTGAACGAATTTCATGCTCTGCTGTTACGTTTTCCTCGGTTTCTCCCTCCTGTTGTTCTAAATCGTCGATTAATTTGTATGACCATCGAGGAACTTTTTTACTTATTTCTTTTATTCCAATAGATTTTTTTCTAATTGTTTGATTGTTGGGATTAGTTATAACTATATTGAATAAAAATTTCAAAATTTTGACTCGATCCTCGGAATCGATATTTCCCTGTTCATCTTCTCTTTCTGTCAATAAAGAAAGTTCTTTTTCTGTTGATAATGATTTTATATTGAGTGTATCCATTGTCTGTTGAAATTCGTGATAATCAGTAGTAAGAAGTATAGCATGAATCTTATTTATCCAAAAAGGATCCGTGTTTTTTTTTTTAGAAGTTTGATTTATGCTTAAAGGTGAAAACCTTTTTTTGATTCTTCCGCGGTAGGGTCCATGCAAGAAAGGATCATATATTTTAGGCAAGTATTTTCTTTTAGTTTCATTATTAGAGAATCGAGTCCTTTTTTCAAGTATGCCCAGATCAAAAGATTCCTTATCTAA